AGGACTGTTACAAATAATGAAGAAACTAGTAGATTTAGATAAGAAGCAACATAAAATAAACCAAATTTGATACCCGAATATTCGGTTTGATAACCTGCTACTAATTCTTCTTCTGCTTCTGGTAAATCAAAAGGCAATCTTTCGCATTCGGCTAGGGAAGAAATTATAAAAACGATAAACCCTATAGGTTGACGCCACAAATTCCATCCCCAAAAACCATATTTTGACTGCGCCTCAACTATATCAACTGTACTTGAACTGTTAGATAATCATAGTCGGTGATAACATCACTGCTCCCATCGCTATTACAGAACCGTACATGAGATTTTCACTTCATACGGCTCCTCGAGGGCCACGAATTAATCTAGGGACCGGGTCGGTATTATTTATTTATCTTGATATATTTGTAGGATAGAGTCAAAATCTACCGGAAGGTCCCGGAATTAGGCCAATGGAATTCTGTCTGCTATAATCTATAATAATAATAAATAAAAAGGCACTTCTGAATTTATCTCATCCTTTAATATTTTCTTTGTTGAGTAATAACTTAATCCTTCAATAAAATACTCCTTGCAGAAATATCAATAGATATTTCAACCCCGCCCTTTCCATTACGAAAAAGAATTAGACATTCTATTAGTTCATGATTCCTGACAAGAATTCTATCTATATGAATATGGATATAAGAAAGAATAAGAAAAGATTTTGTCTACTGTAATTACATTCTTTCTTTTTTTTTTTTTCGTTCCTAGTCTTCTTTCTAAGAAAAAGTGAAAGGGGCTTAAAAATAAAGTAAAGGATTATTTCGTTCCTGATAGATATTTCTTTAATTAGTGGATAGGAGGATACTCTGGATCGGAATCATGGGGAGTACTGCCTGATCATTTCTACTAATTTTTAGCCCCAATTAGTATTCCTTTATATGTAGAAATGTCCCTTGGATAACTTACATAATCTCCATTACTAATCCTTTATGTACCTTGGTGTTCCTAGCCATCCACTTTTTTTTGCTCAATCCCCCCGTTATGGTACTACATATATGTTAATACATAGAAAAGATAGTGAAAACTCCATACAGTTGGTCTTTTGAACCCGCTTCAAGTCGTGATTGATGCCTAATCAATCAATCTTGGGATAAACAGTCTCTACTGCTTATGTTTATTTCCGCTTAACTCTTGTACATAGGAAATGAGACTCAATCCTTTTACTGCGAATTTTTAAGCTGTTTTATTTCACTCATATAACTATCTGATTTAGTTTATCAACCCGACTTATGAATAAAAAATGACGATATTTATTCAATTCATTCAACTTCTTTCCTAGAAAAAAAGAACGAAAGGGAATAGGGAAAGGTTTATGTCTCAACGAATCGCACGTAGAGATATTGATAACACACATAGAGTTAATGGTATTTCATAACTAATTGATTGAGCAGCAGCTCGTAGACCACCTAAAAAGGAATATTTATTATTGGATCCATATCCTGACATAAGAAGTCCAATGGGAGCAATACTTGAAATAGCGATCCATAAAAAAACACCGATATTGAGATCGGATAGCACAAGGTTAGAGCCAAAAGGAATTATTAAATAACTTAGTAGAATTGATATGACTGCTATGGATGGTCCGATACTGAATAAACGAGTATCTCCTCTAGATGGAAGAAGATTCTCTTTGAAAAGTAGTTTTGTGCCATCTGCTAGAGCTTGAAGAATTCCCAAAGGACCAGCATATTCAGGTCCAATACGTTGTTGTATCCCTGCGGATATTTCTCTTTCTAACCACACAATTGCTAGTACACCTATTGTGATTCCCAATACAGGAGTAAAAATAGGTACAAGCACCCATATCATCCCATAAACCTCTTTTAAGTATTCCAATCTGGAAAAAGAATTGATATCTTGTACTTCTGGTGTATCAATTATCATTTCACCGATCAACTTCTCCCATAATTATATCTATGCTACCTAGTATCGTCATAATGTCAGCCAATTTCATTCTTTTAACTAACTGAGGAAGAATTTGCAAATTGATAAAACCCGGCGGTCGAATTTTCCATCTCCAAGGAAAAACATTCTGATCTCCTATCAGAAAAACTCCCAACTCTCCCTTTGGGGCTTCGACTCTCACATAGAGTTCTTGTTTCGACAATTCAAAAGTGGGAGAAGGCTTTTTACTAATAAATCGATAGTCAAAATCATTCAATTCGGGATTCCTTACTCTATCAAAGCATCGGATTTCTAAATTCTCATACGGCCCTCCCGGAATTCCTTCCAGAGCCTGTTGAATAATTTTTATAGATTCCACCATTTCACCAATTCGTACTAAATAACGAGATAATGAATCTCCTTCTTTTTGCCATTGGACTTCCCAATCAAATTCGTCATAACACTCATAACGATCGACTTTACGAAGATCCCATTGTATTCCGGAAGCTCGTAGCATTGGTCCTGACAACCCCCAATTTATTGCTTCTTCTACACCAATAATGCCTACTCCCTCAACTCGTTCTAAAAAAATCGGATTACGCGTAATAAGTTTTTGATATTCAGAAACCCCTGTTAAAAAATAATCGCAGAAATCCAAACATTTATCTATCCATCCATATGGTAGATCAGCAGCTACTCCTCCGATACGAAAATAATTATGCATCATTCTCATACCGGTGGCAGCTTCGAATAGATCATAAACTAATTCTCTTTCTCTGAAAATATAGAAGAAAGGAGTCTGTGCACCAATATCCGCCATAAAGGGGCCAAGCCATAATAAATGAGAAGCTATACGACTCAACTCCAACATAATCACTCTAATATAGCTGGCTCTTTTAGGTACTTGAATATTTCCCAACTGTTCTGGTGCATTTACGGTTATTGCTTCTGTGAACATAGTAGCTAAATAATCCCAACGTGTTACATAAGGCAAATATTGTATAATTGTTCGGTTTTCTGCAATTTTTTCCATCCCTCTGTGTAAATAACCTAGTATTGGTTCACAGTCAATAACATCTTCACCATCTAAAGTAACGATGAGTCGAAGAACACCGTGCATTGATGGGTGATGAGGACCCATATTGACTATCATGAGGTCTTCTCTTGTAGCTGGTACATTCATAGGTTTTCCCCTGATTCATTCTTCCATGAATTGCTGAAAACGAAAAGAAGTTCATCCAAATTCAAGATCTACTAAATCAAATAATTCAAAAGGACTCTTCAAACTAACGAATTTTTGTCTCCCGAATACCCAACTGACCAATTAATTCTTTATAACGTACTCTATTTTTCTTTGCCAAATAAGACAGCAAGCGTTGACGTTTTCCCAGAGTTTTCCGTAGACCTCTCTGAGATAAATAGTCTTTTCTGTGCAATTCCAAATGTGAAGTAAGTCTTCGGATCTTATTGGTGAAGCTGAATACTTGAAATTCAACAGATCCTCTATTTGCTTCTTTTTGAGAAATAACTGAGATGAATAAGTTTTTTACCATAAAACAAAATCTTCTCTTCCCTCCTTTCTTTTTTTTTTTTTATTTTACCCATCAGTAATAATAATAGAATTATATTATAATGCCGGTCATTTTAATCTGGTATACACAATAATCTTAATTTCGTTATGGATACCTAGTTGATCCAATCAACTTAATCAATATCAATAAAAAATCTAATTTTCAATTGGATTCATTCGTTTAAGGGATAGAGATAGATACATTTTTGTATTCACAAATCACAAAAGAGATTAGACCTAAAATAAGAACATTCCTTTGAGTCATTTCTAAATCGAATCTAATTGATACATATTAGTATCATGTATCAGAATGTAAGACATCGCATGTGTGCATTTGTTTACTTTCATATACTAGATCTAGTAAGAATATATATAAAAATGTGACATCAACGAATTTTCAATCGTGGATACATATGTATCCTTAGCATACTGAAACAACTACCATTATTGGTATCAAACCAATAGCGATTCATACAAGCTAAATCTTCTAATCGATAAATGGGCCAGAGAAAGAACTTTAATTTTTTGAATTTAATTAATTGCTTTTTATCTCTATCAAGATGTTTGTTTTCATCCAAAAATTTTTTACAGCTGTTCCCATTGCAAAATACTGGATTTCTAGCCACACCACTTCTAGTCCTCAAATTGAAACAAATTAGAATTCTAAATTTTCTACGACGTCTAGGCGATAAAATATTTTCAGGAACAAGCAAATCATAATGATTTTTGTCTTTATTTCCAATCATCTTTTGACATCTTGCACTGAATTTATCAAAATTCCTATTATCAACATACCTTTCTTCTCGGTATCTTTGATTTGTTTGGTACTTACTCTTATGAACCAATGAAATACCTATAGTTTGATACATAATAAATTGCCCATCATTTTTTATAGACGCACGAATTGGTTCGAGAAAAAATATACCTCTTCTCATCAATTCTGTAAGAGTTAAATCTTTATCTTTATGAAACAATATTAGATCCAGATTCATTTCTCCCCTTTGAATAGAAGATATCGAAATTTCTCTTGGATTTTTCATTCTAAGCAGGAGACAATATACCTTGATATTATTGATCAGTTTTTTATTTACAGAATCAGTCCATCTCAATTGACAAGGCACATGTCTTCTTAGGAATAAATCGAGTTCCGCTTGCATGTTATTCTTGAATTGCTTTGTCTTTGTACCTTTTTGCATGTCTGAGTATGATCCTGCATAATCTTCTTCAATATCTTTTTCGTGGGTTGAGAGGACTGATTCAAGATTGCCTTGGTTGTCTACATTTGATTCAAAATCTACTTGTCCTGCGAATTCCTTTTCTTCTTGATTTCGATTCTCTAATTTAAAAAGTTGTTTTTCATTGAATGATATAAAAAGATTCTCTTTTTTCTTTCTATTACTATTTCGATTTTGACTATAATTTTTTTTTTCATTAAAATTTAAAAGAAGTAATTTGATTGGTATAACCCACGGTTTCATTTTATATGTATTATAAAGTAGCACAAATTCTGGGAAGAACCAAGATTCCAGATTCGAGATGGAAGGATTTAGTATTTCTTCATTCATCCCCATCCAATCAAAAAGGTCTTTTTTGGATGATTTGATTTCTTGATCTTGTGTGAGATAAAAAAGACCTTTCTTATCAATTATTTTATAATTATTCGACCCAGTCTTGGTATTTTCATTACTGTTGATACTGGTATTGATCCAGACCTCAATATCGACTTTGTTTCTAAAGCAAAAATGGAGAATTTTCCAATCAAAATATTTTCTATCCGGTTTTTTTTTTTTATATTCTATATACAGAATATCATCTTCGTCTAGGTAATTATTGACAGGGATATCTCCCAGCATATCAAAAAATTTTCGTTTATGTGTGTTGTAATTATAAGAAATATCTTGGTTATTATTTACTTGTAATGGTGATCCATAAATATATGAGTCATTCTTATCTTCATAATTAATACATTTATATGATAAAAGGTCATATCTATAGTTTTTTTTAAACTTCTCTTTTTGTTTTTGATTCATTAATGAGTCTGCTTCAGAATCATTTTGTTTGTTGTAATGAATTAATTGATCTTTTTGAAACAAATTCCATTTGTTTAAATCTTTATTTTGAGCCACACAATGCTGATTTACTATATTTCGCCACTTTTGTGGTACTAATCTAGACCATATAATCGGAGATAAATATTTATATTGATAATGACCTCCTAACCAGTTTTTCCATTGATTCATTCCAGAATTACGAAGTTTCTTATGTCTTAATTCGTAATGAAATATTTCGTGTGCTCCAAAATAATCTTTTCGTTCGTTCTTAAGAAAAAGGGATGTTCCATTATATTGAAGGATAGATCTTAACTTATACAAGTTAATAACTCGGGTTTGTGATAATTTGTAAAATACATATGCTTGTGACAACGAGGATAAGTCACAAAAAATCTGTGAACTCTTATTTCTAATATTAGAAACTGACCTTTTTAGAATCGAAATAAAGTTAATTTTCTTTTGATTTGTTTTACCAATTCTTTTTCTTTTTTGATTTCTTTCATTATTGTAAATGTAGTTATCAATAATTTTGTTTGTTGATTCAATAAAAAATTGTGCATTGGTTCTGGGAATATTAATGAAACATAGAAGAATATCCATGTATACCCTTTCAATGAAAAATTTAAAAAAATAATGTGATTTGCGAATTACTCGAGAATTCCTTCTTTTGAATATTTTCAAAATACTTTTTTGTGATTCTAATCTTTTAGCATTATAACTAACTTTGTTAGGGCTAAGATTTTTCTCTGGAATTAGAAAGAGGTTTTTCTTATCTTTTTTTATTTTTTCTATTTTTTTTCTGATTGTGCTTGTTCTATCAGTCAGATCTTTCATTTTTTTTTCTGTCAGTGAATAATTTGTCCAATTCATAGATCGAAGTTGAATAGACGATTTGTGAATCATCTGATTATCGATTATCCAATCTTTTTGTTTTTGAGTTTCACTAGATTCATATACTTCTAATTCTGTCAATCCAAATCTTTTGATAACCCATTTTTTTGTTTCTTTTGAGGGAATTAAAAATATAAACAATTTTGGTCGTTCTTTTAAAACTGTTAGAATTAGAAAGCACTTGTTTTTAAATTTTGTAATTCTTTTTTGAAGTTCTTTAAAAATGGGTTTAAAAAAGGAAGGTCGTTTTCGGGGAGAACCAAAAGGCAGATCAGTTTCCATTCCCCAAACTGTTAAAAAACGAAATTTTTCTACTTGCATTGAATCTTTATCAAGGGACCTTTTTTGAGGTTTGTGCCAAGGTTTCAGACGGAAAGGGAATAGGATCTTTATTTGAATACCGTCTCTTAACCAGTTTTGCGGAAATTCTCCTTCTGATAATTGAACACCATTATAGGTGCATTTAATATGCATTTCTCGATTCAAATCCTTTAAATCTTCGGACCACTCGGGAGATTGAAATAATAACATACGACCGATGTTTTTAACTATTATCAATGAAGGTAATATAATATATTTTCGAAAAATTGATTGGGTTAATAATAAGGAACCTCTTATTACTTGAGCAAATAGGACGGTATCCCAGACTTCGGCTACTTTTATCCGTGCTTTTTCCTCTCTTTTGGCCCTCTGTCTTTTCTCCCCTGCGTTTTCCTCTGCATAATTCGCAATTTTGAATTCTTTGGTTTTCTCTTTCCAATTTTCAAAAACTAGTTTTATCAATCCAGAAATATCAAAAGAAAAAAAGATGGGTTTGTATATTCTGTCCAAAAAAAGAGGGGAATGTACATTTGCTTGAAAGAGTTCCCGAATAACTATTTTACGTCTTTGAGCGCGCATGGAGCCTTTGATTAGATCTCTACGAAAATCCGATTGTTGTGAATAACGGATCAAAGAGACTTCATTTGGTTGCTCAGAATTATCAATATCCTTATTAGCATTAGCATTCCGTTGATTATCATTAAAAACCACTACATGTTTGGATTTTCTTGAACGAATA